TCTCATGATCATCCAATAAGACGGGTTTCAATTTTTTCAAAGAAAGGATTTGAAGACCTATTGATTCTAACAACTGATTGCAGAGTTGATCCTTCGGACCTTTCAATTCATAGATGTAGATCGCGGACCTAAGAATGGGAGTATTCCCGAAACTCACAAAGAAAAAAGGAAGTGAGTTAGACAAAAAGTTGGACAAAAAGAAACGAAGTGGCTTAGACAACTCGTCGATAATCTCAAACCAACCCATCGAAGATTCAATAACTGGAAAACGGCTCTTCTGCTCAGAAACGAAATGTTCCTGGAAATTCTTGATCCAAGTGGACCATTTGTATCTATATGCATCAGGATCCCGATTCATGGATCTCTCGGTTCGAGAAATAAGAATAAGAGGATTGAACCATTTCTTCTGACTCTTTTTCAAATTCGATAAATGTTGGTTGATCGTATATTTCATTAGAGTTCTATGATTCAGAGTATCCTTTCCTATTTGATCCCTTTGAATTCCATATTCGAAGTTGCGATCGGATCTATTCATTAAAAAGAATCGATTCCATACATTTCTTATGTACCTATAGGTACTATATTGGAGTTGAATCAGATTTCGGATCAATCTATATTGATTGACTGCCTCCATTATCTTGTTGCTAGCAAATACCACTATTTTTGGTTTTGGCTCTTCCAAATCATTCCCGCAGGAGATCGGGACCCATTTTTTTCTGATCCTTCGATAAAAAGACGCATTCTCTTCATAAAAAATAGGAGGTAGAACCAATAAAGATTTCTTTTTCCATTCATCCCTGGAGTTGAATACCTCATTCAAGAATTGTTTTTGATCCAATCCGTAGGAATCAATAGAAAAGGAAAATCCCTTATGATACACCAGATCCGGCTCAGTTATTGATAGAGTGAATAAATCTGCCATTTCTTGAAATCTCTCTTCTGATTCACATCCCGGATCTGATGAAATAGGATGAATTGAGACGGTATTTTGTAAATAGAGAATTATCTTGAATAGATTAACCATTTCTTTATTTTCCGCTCGCCTGACAAAAGAAAGATCTTGTTCTTTCTTCAACAATTTCTGATCTCTAGTGGACCTCTCAGTCCGATTCGAGCCCAGATGAAGTTCTGACCATCCGTCAGAGAAAAAAGAAGGAACGGATCTTGTAGAATTCCCAAGAAATTCTTCGATTTCTTCCGGAAGCCGATGATTAATCATCGGCTTCTCACGTTCCGTGAATAGCCGGGACATTGAGGAATCTCCAGAAGGGCATTTCGGCAATCGGTTTGATTCTATCTCTGCTCCTTCCGTTTGCAGAAAGGAAGGATCCCAAAGAATCGATCTTTCTTTTAGTTGTTGATGAATCTCTCTTTGATTGATCAATGTGCGATATTCCGAATCCTCAGAATCAAAATCTTCTATGGATTGATCAGAAGATCCTTTCAATTGGCTAGAATCCCTATCCTCAGAATCAAAATCTTCTGTGGATTGATCAGAAGATCCTTTCAATTGGCTAGAATCCCTATCCTCAGAATCAAAATCTTCTGTGGATTGATCAGAAGATCCTTTCAATTGGCTAGAATCCCTATCCTCAGAATCAAAATCTTCTATGGATTGATCAGAAGATCCTTTCAATTGGCTAGAATACCTCTTTTTTCCGATCCAGTTCCTACACCACCGCGAAACCCAGTTAGCTTCAGGCATGCTACACTTTTTAAGAACCCGAGTACTCTCTTTCGGATTCAGGAAAGAACTCTCAGAGATCTTTTTTCCTTTTGGAAGATAGAGGAGCGAAACAATCAACCTATTGATATTGGAAGACACAACGGATTCTTCCAATGTACCATTTCTGGGTCCACTGGAATTCATAGGTATAGGAAGAAGCCCTAACAAGAAATTTGTTCTTTCGACCATATTTCGAGTGTTCATACGATATATATGGACCGATACTACAAAGAGTATTACACCCTTGATCGTGAAATTGAAAAATCGAGCGATTTTCATTGGTAAAGGAAAACCCGGCGGATTCCATATGCGTGAAAGTAGGATACTCCAAATTCGGGGATTAAAAAGTTTTAGAAAACGTTCTTGGTCCAAAAAAATGTGAATGAAAGATCTCACTGAATTGAATTGGTTCCATGAAGGGACTAAAGATTGAGAATTCTTGATCTCTCTCAATATCTCTCTCAATTCTAAAATAAAGAATTTGACTTGTAGATTCATAGTTGTTTAGTTATAATTTGATTGGGTTTCAAAAAAGATTTGAGTTCAATTGAACTCACCCTAGTACGAGGATCCCTCTTAAGCATCCATGGCTGAATGGTTAAAGCACCCAACTCATAATTGGCGAATTCGTAGGTTCAATTCCTACTGGATGCACCCTCCAATAAGTCTCTCTATATGTTTTTTATATAGTTATATGTTTTTTATATAGTTAGATTCATATCTTACTAGGTTAGATTGATATCTTATTATATGTAATTCATATAGGTTATGATT